TTGGCCTCAGTCATGATGTATTGAACAGAGGAAAAAGCCTCTGTAACGGTTGGACGATAGTAAAAAGTCATAGCAAAACCCGTAGCTACTTGTACTAGAAAACAAGTAAGTGTGATCCCCCCTAAACAATAAAATATGTTGACATGAGGAGGAACATATTTACTAGTTATATCATCTGCAATCGCCTGAATCTCAAGACGTTCCTCAAACCAATCATATACTTTATTGAGATAGGTAACCCAATGGAACTCCCCCTCTGAGAACCGTATATGAGAATTTCATCTCGTACGGCTCAAGCGGAAACACACAAATACTGATTTCAACGGATATATAATAGAAAGTTAAAAACTTCATTAACCACTTGATTCGATTTGCCTCGAAGATACGAAGTAACAAAAATCCGGAATCTCTTCTTTGTGATGATAATGCCAAAAAATATCAAGTTGGCTCATCTGTCTTTCTTTATGTTGATCGTTACAGGCCTCTTGAATCTTCTCTTCCCTATTTTTTATTTGTTATTTGATTTATTGTTTTTTTTTGTGTGTACTGCGGATTTACTCTTGTTTTACTATTGATAGGAATTCTCTTGTTGAGACCCTATGAATCAATTGAAACCTCAGATTCATACTAGAACCACGATGATTTAGCCTCAAGCTAAACTCAAAGGTTCTCTGAGTAAGAACCTTTGATGATCACTTATTGAATGAATGGATGTAATGACTCAACAAAATCTAGAGAAAGAGTTATCCTTCGGTCAAAATAAATCTGAAGGAATAAAATTCGTTTGATTTAGGAAATACCTATTTGAATTTTTTTTGAGTCCGGTTGCGAGGTCTGAATAAATAGTAGGTATGAATCATAGTTCAAATATTTCTTTTCTTGATCTATTCTATATATTCCGTGCTCCAGATACTAGAATAAATATCCGACGAGGTAGAATCATCTTGATAGAGATAACAGGTCCATTCTATGTATTATCAATAGGATCAATTATAACAAGTCACACACTCATATTCCGGAAATACCGAAACAAATAAATTCCACGGTCGAACTACCAGAATAGAATGGTCTAGAAATCCAAGTCTAAAGTAATTTTTTCTTTGATTGAAAGACTAGGACTTCATAGTTCTTATAAACCTAACTCATTGAAATTCCATCCAGTAAAACGGAAGAATTATAAATTTCCAAAATAATAGATAGGAATATCGCAAATAGAGCCATTGCGACCCCCATAAGTGGTGTAGTCCCCCATCCCGGAGCTACTTTACCATATTCCGAATTCAATGGTTTCAATAAATCCCCTACAGTAGTTCGTCTTGGCCCAGATCTAGAACTATCCTCAACGGTTTGTGTAGCCATAAATCCTATTTAATGATTGGTTGAGATCTGTTGACTTTGTATACTATTCCGTTGTAGTTGTAAATAAACGATCTTATCGTAGATCCATTGTGATCTTGAAATTATCTAAAAATGGAAACAGCAACCCTAGTCGCCATCTCCATATCTGGTTTACTTGTAAGCTTTACTGGGTACGCCTTATATACCGCTTTTGGGCAACCCTCTCAACAACTAAGAGATCCATTCGAAGAACACGGGGACTAGTTGAAGTAATGAGCCTCCCATATTGGGAGGCTCATTACTTCAATTAAATTATTTCGAAAGGTTATTTCATTTTTTTAGTCGGAACCTTAGGTGGTTCTCGAAAAAAGATAGCGAAAAAAATTATCCCTAAAGTCGAGACTAAAAGGAATGTATAAACCAATGCTTCCATGGATTCGATCGTGGTTTACAATTATAGCTTCCACACCTATTCATTTGGGATCATTTACCATATCATATAAAGAAAGAAAAAAAGTCAAAGAAAAGATGGTGATTCAAGTCAAGATTTCTCTGATACCCAATGTCAAATAAAAAAAAATAGAGGCGAAAGATACCACAACAATGTCGTATCAGACTACTTGTCTCCTTGTAGTTGGATCTCCAAGTTTTTGGAATGCTCCAAATTCCACTTGAGCATCCAAATCTGGATCAATACCAGCAAAAACATCTCTGAACAAGGTTCTAGCGCCATGCCAAATGTGTCCGAAAAAGAAGAGCAAAGCAAACGTAGCATGCCCAAAAGTGAACCAACCCCTTGGACTGCTACGAAAAACACCATCGGATTTCAAAGTAGCTCGATCTAATTCAAAAATTTCACCTAATTGGGCACGTCTAGCATATTTTTTCACAGTAGCAGGATCAGAATAACTTACTCCATTAAGTTCACCACCATAGAACTCAACAGTAACACCTACTTGTTCAACACTATACTTTGATTCTGCCCTTCTAAAAGGAACATCAGCTCTCACAATTCCGTCTTCATCTACCAAAACTACCGGAAATGTTTCAAAAAAAGTAGGCATACGACGTACAAAAAGCTCGCGCCCTTCTTTATCTCTAAAGACGGGGTGTCCTAACCATCCAACAGCAATTCCATCCCCATTGTCCATTGAGCCTGCTCTGAATAATCCCCCCTTTGCCGGATTATTACCAATATAATCATAAAAAGCTAATTTTTCGGGAATTTTAGACCAAGCTTCCGATAAACTAAGATTTTCGGCTAGCCCGGCACTAACTCTTCGATATATTTCTTGCTGAAAGTATCCCTGATCCCACTGATAACGAGTAGGACCAAATAATTCGATTGGGGTAGTTGCTGAACCATACCACATAGTTCCAGCAACAACAAAAGCTGCAAAAAAAACAGCAGCGATACTACTGGAAAGTACAGTTTCAATATTGCCCATACGTAATCCTTTGTATAGACGTTGAGGCGGACGAACACTAAGATGGAATAGGCCTGCTAATATGCCCAATGTACCCGCTGCAATATGATGAGAGGCTATTCCTCCCGGAACAAAAGGATCAAAACCTTCCGCGCCCCACGCTGGATTTACAGATTGTACTTTTCCAGTTAGTCCATAAGGATCGGACACCCATATTCCAGGACCATACAAACCTGTTACATGAAATGCGCCAAAGCCAAAGCAAGCTACCCCTGAGAGAAATAAATGAATTCCAAAGATCTTGGGCAAATCCAAAGAAGGTTTTCCCGTACGTTCATCACAGAATATTTCTAGGTCCCAATATACCCAATGCCAGATAGCTGCCAAGAAGCACAAACCGGAAAACACTATGTGTGCCCCTGCCACACCTTCATAACTCCAAATACCCGGATTTGTTATAGTTCCTCCTGAAATACTCCAACCGCCCCACGAATTGGTTATTCCTAAACGAGTCATGAAGGGTATAACGAACATACCTTGTCTCCACATCGGATCAAGAACGGGATCAGAGGGATCAAAAACCGCTAATTCATATAAAGCCATCGAACCAGCCCAACCAGAAACTAGAGCTGTATGCATTATATGAACAGAAAGCAATCGACCGGGATCATTCAATACGACAGTATGAACACGATACCAAGGTAAACCCATGGAAATACCTCTTTATCAAAGAAAAATAGACACTATGCCACTTTATTTTATCACATTGGAAAAGACTATATATACTAACCATGTACCTAACCTTTTCAGTAGATTCCGTATCAGAAAGGATTAATATTTATTCCATTCCATTGAAAATAACGTGAAAATAACGGAACAATTTTGTTCGTAAGAACAAAGAGAAGCAGATCTATTCTATATCCGATAAGTACCAATACGCAATGGGAGCATTGGTCCCATTTTTGGGGAACGAATGGATAGATACTTGTTTATCATTCGAACGATCGATTTCTTCGTTCAAATTTTTTCTTTATTCATTCTGTCTTACTCTATAAACTTTCCAATCTATGTATCAAATAGAATAAAGAGAAAAAAGGGATGAAGACAATAAACCATTGATTGTTACGTTTCCATATTAAAGTGAAGTATAGTACTAAATTTTTTTCTTTAATTTAATGCCCATTGGTGTTCCAAAAGTACCTTTTCGGAGTCCTGGAGAGGAAGATGCGGTTTGGGTTGACGTATAGTGCGACTTGTCAGACATATTGGGTCATATGGGATTTACCCGTTCTCTCCCCTGATCGAGATATCCTCTGTTTCGCCCAAGAGATATTGTATTGAGTGAGGCATCAATCAATCATTCGGAGCGTGAAGTGCAATTAGATCAATTTATTTTATATTGGGGATCAATATTATCAATTTAGAAGAATTTATGGTTTACTTGGACTGATAAAATAAAGTATCCAGGCTCCGTTCAGAAAATACCAAATCGATAACAAATTGTTAATATAATATATGTATGATTACCACTTGTATCATAAATGATTCTTATACCTACTATTACTTTATACCTACTATTACTATAGTAGTGATAGTAGTGATCCCAAATTGCCGACCAACGGAATAGTATGATGAATACATCAAATAGTTTTGGGAAAGCAAGACACGAAATTAACAAAAAAAAAGAAGTCATAACAAAAAAATGGTACTGAGACCATTTGTCCTATATGTGCAAATAGAATTCGGACAGATCTTTTCCCGGGGTAGACCATGAACCTAAAAGAATTGAAAGGGCCCATTCAGGAACAAGACAATGACATCGTGATTTTAATATCGATGAAACAATACATCAATGATAGGTTAGTTTAATAAGTTCAGTAATCTCTTTTTTTTTTTTTTAGAGGGAAGGGAGCCTAAACTCATCTCGTTTTTTTTTAATAGAAGACCTTTCATTAAGAAAAACTGTTACATAAGAAAAAAAAAAGAGAAATAAAACTGGAATCAACACATTGATTCTTTTTTTTCTTTTTCGCAATTTTTTTTGAACCGTATGTATCCAAAGGTGCACGTACGGTTCCTAAGGGATGCAATTTTGTCCTAATCAACCGACTTTATCGAGAAAGATTACTTTTTTTAGGCCAAGAGGTTGATAGCGAGATCTCGAATCAACTTGTTGGTCTCATGGTATATCTCAGTATAGAAGATGGTACTAGGGATCTTTATTTGTTTATAAACTCTCCCGGCGGATGGGTAATACCAGGAATAGCCATTTATGATACTATGCAATTTGTGTCACCTGATGTGCATACGATATGCATGGGATTAGCCGCGTCAATGGGATCTTTTATTCTGGTCGGAGGAGAAATTACCAAACGTCTAGCATTCCCTCACGCTTGGCGCCAATGAGTTTTTATTTGATTGAAAAAAAAAAGAAGACTATGCCTTCGCCACATTGATTATAAAAGAAAATTATAAGTAATAATAGCATGGCACTTCGGGTTCGATATGAACAAACCATTATTGTTTTTTCATAACATGAGATTTTGTATCGAGATAGTAGTATGAAATAAAGGTTATTTCCGATTTGATCTTATGTGTCGGGAGTACATTTCAGCGTCACAAACCATTTTTCTTCCACACCAGAAGTCTCTTTCTGATACTTATGCTATGAAAGAAAGAGTACGAAAATGAAAAAAAAAAAGATCATTTTTGACTTATTTGATCGTATCAAAAAGAAACTTTGGGATTGCTAAATCACAGACGAGATAAATATATAAAGTAACAGAACCATCATAGTATTCTTTTTTACTTCTATGAAAGGAAGGGTGGTAAATGGATCATTCAACGATCTGGATTAGATGGATTCTATTTCTTTCTTCGATAGAATAGAAGAGAAGAAAAAGTCAATTCCATTGCGGAGCCGTATGCAATGAACAAAAGATGCCTGTACGGTTATTCAATTCTATTTGATTTTTTTTTCTTGTTATTTTTTTATCCCCTACTTTAGTTTAGCCCAATCATGCGAGATAGAAGAACCGTTCATGATGTTATATCAATATCATCAGGGTTATGATTCACCAACCTGCTAGTTCTTTTTATGAGGCACAAGCAGGGGAATTTATCCTGGAAGCGGAAGAACTACTGAAACTTCGCGAAACCCTAACAAAGGTTTATGTACAAAGAACGGGCAACCCTTTATGGGTTGTATCCGAGGATATGGAAAGGGATGTTTTTATGTCAGCAACAGAAGCCCAAGCTCATGGCATTGTTGATCTTGTAGCGGTCGAAAATGAAAATACTGGGGATTTCATATAAATCCATTTTATTTCAAACCATAATTAAAATTTTCTGTGATTTTATATTGAATAGAAATAATTCATGATGATCAATCATCAGGTTAAGATCGATCTAAACCAACCCATTTTATTCTATATATACATATATATACATACGACATGCCAACTATTAAACAACTTATTAGAAACACAAGACAGCCAATAAGAAATGTTACAAAATCTCCCGCTCTTAGAGGATGTCCTCAGCGTCGAGGAACATGTACTAGGGTGTATGTGCGACTCGTTCAGATCATAAGTTCGAACAAATGAGACAATTTTTTCAGTATCAATGACCGGTACCAATCAATAGGATAGATAGAGAAGATCTATCATATACCCATATTGTATATGGAATTTATGGTTTCCATTGGTGCAAATCCAATCATCTAGATTTGAAATAAGAAGCAATTCCCCATTGGTAGCAAATGGTTATCCATTAAGCGGAGGAAATGGTATCATAAGAAGCAAAAAGGTTATGCTCCTTTTCTTGAAAGAACGGACTAACAGGGTCAGCTACCTAGCCAACTTTCATAATTAAATGCCGTCACTGTATGGATAACTCTTTTTGTGAAAAGAGCTATTACTGTAGATAGGTAGAGCCAAAGAGTGTGAACTATACAAGTTAACAATAACATTTGATTAAATGAAAGAAGAGGCTCCGGTGTATAGAGAGGACCTCACCGTTTAAGAGGTAACCATAGAAACGATGGAACCCACTATTTTTTTTTATTTAGTATCGTTCTAATTTCTTATTTCCAGTGAAATAACTGGAAGGAATAGAATACAAAATCGTGGTTGGGAAGGTCATAGTAGCAAAAGCCATTGGAATTGATATTTTATATATCGGAATAATCCGTTTTGTTATTAATCGACCGGGGAAGGGGAAAAGGATGACTGAAAGAAGAGAAATCAATTAGTTATTCATTAAGCTTTAATCTGATTCAATGACCAGAGTTAAACGAGGATATACAGCTCGGAGACGTCGAACAAAAATTCGTTTATTTGCATCAACCTTTAGAGGGGCTCATTCAAGACTTACTCGAACGATTACTCAACAGAAAATGAGAGCTTTGGTTTCCTCTCATCGAGATAGAGGCAGACAAAAGAGGGATTTTCGTCGTTTGTGGATCACTCGGATAAACGCAGTAACTCGTGAGAATAAGGTATTCTATAGTTATAGTATATTAATACACAATCTGTACAAGAAGCAATTGCTTCTTAATCGTAAAATACTTGCGCAAATAGCTATATCAAATAAGAATTGTCTTTACATGATTTCCAATAAAATTATCAAATAAAGGAGATTCAAAAGTAATATACAGGAATGATTGAAAGGGAATTCCCCGGAGAATGAACTCCGGGAAGATATAGAATAAAAATAAATTAAGATAAGTAGTAGAAATGAACGAACATCTTTCAATAAAAAAAAATATTTCTTCTTCTCCCCCATTCTTGTTTTTCTTCTTCTCCCCCATTCTTGTTTCTTATATTATAACACAAGAATCAAATCAGGATTCTAGGCCTTTTCGAACAAAACATCAATCTGAGCTTGAGTTCCAATTGGATTTTTGAGTCAATTGAGGAGTATGCCTATTTATTTCTGGTTCTAGGACCAGTAGTTCTTGGGATCGACTCAGCTCTCTCAAATTGTTTCTCATTATTAAGAAAAGGTAACAAAGATAAAATACGAGCTTGTTTTATAGCAATAGTAATTAATCGTTGTTGTTTCAAGGTCAATCTATTCACTCGTCTAGATAATATTTTTCCTTGTTCACTAATAAATCGACTAATTAAACTCATGTTTCTATAATCGATTCGATCCCCCGATCCAATTGGGGGCAAACGCCTACGAAAAGATCGCTTGTATTTACGAAAAGGTTGCTTGGATTTATCCATGGTTTATTCCTTATCTCTAAAGTTCAATTTATTTATTCATTTCGGATCCAACCTAAATAGGCTTTGATTCATATATTATTTCATTCATATACTATATATCTATACACATGAAAGAATATCTACATAAAATCGGGTTTGATTTGTATATATTATGTATATTATATATGTTAAGTTCTTACTCTTCCTGTCCTGTTCTTTGGAAAGATCGAACACATGATGTTTCCTTCGATCTATTTCTTGATTTCCCCATGAATCGTATGCTTATGACAATAGCGACAAAATTTTTGCAATTCTAATCGACTGGGTGTATTGTGGCGATTCTTTTGAGTAATATATCTAGAAATGCCCCGCGATTCCTTATTGACACTATTTCGGACACAACTGGTACATTCCAAAATAACTCTGACTCTGACATCTTTACCCTTGGCCATGAACCTCCTTTAGATTTTGTATCGACTTAACTTAAGTCTTATATTTTCGATCCGAACCGAAGAAGAAGAAAAAAATCAATAGAAGTTACTAGTTATAAATTCCATTTCTAAGCATTTCATTGTAATTCTTCTTATTATCTTATCTAATTAATTTATTATCTAATTAATAGAATATGTATTAATATAGTATATATTAAGTTAAGTAATACAAAATAGAATAATAATTAAGTAATACAATTTCTTTCTAACTATCAATTATTTCTATCCTAAATCCCAATATTTCATTTAAGTATCTTCTTTCTATGCTATGATTTCGTAGAGCCCGCCCTAGACTGGATACACATTTGAATTTTATTTCTGTTTTCCCAAATTCGATCTTGGATCTACCGGATTTTTTATGAGGTTCAATACACTTTTTCCTTCTCTTTCCTTACTATTCTAAAGAATTGAAAGGGAGAGGCGAGGTTTTAGTTACGTCATGTGGAATTATATTTCTTCATTTCTTCGCATATCAATAACTAGAATTAAAAAAAGGGGAATGACAGGGCATCTGGGAATAAACGATTAATTTCTATCAATAGACCCGCTAAAGACCCAAACCATAGAGTAGTTAACACAGGTGCCACGGAGAGATATGTTTTTAGATCTCGCATTGAAAATCCTCCTTCTTTATTGTAATACATATATTGTCAGATGCTGTAGTTCAAGATCATTTTTATTTATTTTTACGCGGATTTCCTAACAAAAATGGATATGTACAATGAACCAATAGATGAGATTTTCCTGTCACTAAAAAAGAAAAAGATGACCCCTTCTTCCTGAGCATTACGGATAAATATTCATTCTTTTTTATATGTTAGGTTGGGTTTCAGATGTATATAATTCTTTTATTATATGAAACCAAAAACAAGAAATGACAAGAAAGTTCTATATAGATAGAGGAGAAAATAAAGATGTGGAAAACAAGACAGGTATTTTGTACAATGACACTGTACAACAATTTTAAAAAGGGATGTAGCGCAGCTTGGTAGCGCGTTTGTTTTGGGTACAAAATGTCACGGGTTCAAATCCTGTCATCCCTACCTATTACTTCTCCTATGGGCAGTAACGAGAGATTAATTGAGATCGACTAAAACGGGGCATAATCTTTCATTTTTGGATACTATATTTATGCGAGATGTGTTAGAAGTTAAGTGGAAAAAAATTTCTTTGAAAGCGCTCTTAGTTCAGTTCGGTAGAACGCGGGTCTCCAAAACCCGATGTCGTAGGTTCAAATCCTACAGAGCGTGATTCCGTCTATCTTATGTATGTCGAATCACAATAAAATAACTTAACAAAACAAAGTTGAATTGCAACTGGAATTTGACCTCCTCCCTGTAGGAGGTCAATCAAAAAAAGAAATGTTACTCAATCAAAGGTCCAACTGATCACCACGTCTGTATTGTAAATATGCAGTCACAAATAATCCTGCCAAAGTAATAGGAATTAGACCTAAGACGATTCCAAATAGAAAAACTTCAATCATTTCGGTTTGTTTGAGGGGATAAAAAAGGGGGGTAAGATCTATCCCTAA